CATTCTTATTTTTTCGTATTTTGATTTTTCTTGAGTTGAAAACAAAAAAGTCGGATTATACGTGAAATCTTTTTTGGAATTGTATATTCAATGATTCACTAACCGTAATGAAATCTCAAATCATAATAAAATATATTATCTATATTTTAGAATAGAATTCTAATAGAATATTTAGAAAAAAAGAAAAAGCGGGTAGCGGGAATCGAACCCGCATCGTTAGCTTGGAAGGCTAGGGGTTATAGTCGACGTCGATTCAGTGCTTTGAACGTCTCTAATTCAAAACCGAACATGAAACTTTGGTTTCATTCGGCTCCTTTATGGAAGGAGAGTCAATTCTTAGATCTAAGATGTGAACAAAATGAACAAAATTATACCCATAACACCTACGTCAGCTTTTTATTTGAATACAAAAAAATGAATTGCTTTCTAGATGATCCTTCTAGGAGAAGGTGATTTTGACAATCTTTCTAGTTACTTCGTTCTCTATTTCTATTTCAGAGGATCCTAAGGAAAAGGATTTTTTTCCACCGAGCTAAAACAATACGCCGATGTCTCTAGTAAACCAAAGTCATCGCTGAATAGCTATTTTGCTCCAATTTCTTTTTTTAGAAAGAAAAAATGGAGGATTTAGTTACGATTAGAAATCGATCTTTTATCTTTAGCCATGGATCTTTTACTCATACTTATTCAATTGTAAGTCTTGGTCCAATTCAAAAATTATGTTTCGCAATTTCATAATCCAACTTTTCAATTTAATTTATAAGTGATTCATGGATACAAATCACGAGAATCCGTATTTTTTTCTCGAATTTCTTATTGAGAGGTAAAGGATTAAACCCTTTTAAGAAATAAAGTTTTTGATCGGAATATGAATAAAACCGAAAGACCCTTTAACTATTAGGGGTTAATAGAACGAATCGCACTTTTACCACTAAACTATACCCGCTACAATATGATTATTGTATACAAATGGACCTTTTGTCTAGCAAGATAATTGAGCATGATCAAGATAGGATTATCAAAGAATTGTCAAAATGTAGAGTGCTGGACTTTTTCACGAGTAGATTCAAATTTAATGAGATTTGGAAAAGAGGCTCCATTTAATTATTTATTTAAATATTTATTTAAATTTAATTCAAAATTGAAATTAAAGTTAAATAAATAAAGTTTTCTCTTTTGCTGAAGAAGTTAGATACGGATCAAAAAAACACTAAAATCATAACGGAAAAAATGTATTGTGGAAGAATTGATAGTTTCTTTTTTAGTTCGGGTAAAATAGAATAAGTATAACAAGAAAAGAATGTAATATAGTATTTCTTCTTTATTGTCGTTGCTTGAATATTTTATATTCAATTGAATATAATTATAATATATATAATAAAAAGTCCTTTTTGCTTTCAAATCAGATAAATCATTATTTATCTATAATTCTAATTTGTTGGAACAAAAAAAAAGAGCCCGGCTAGGTACTGACCAGGCCGGGCCGTGAGAATAAGAAGGGCCTTTCGAACAAAATCAACACAAAGAGGTCTTGGTTATTTTTTTTAGTTCGATTGTTGGCGCGGTCGAGTCCATCTTTTAGATATTAGATAAAGGAAATTCCTGATTCGTGGATCTCTCTATATAGAAATAATAGAATAGAGAAAGAAAAGAGATAAAAAAAAACTCTTTAGATTATGTGTAATGTAGTAATTCTCTTTTTCAATCGGGAGAGATGGCTGAGTGGACTAAAGCGTCGGATTGCTAATCCGTTGTACGAGTTATTCGTACCGAGGGTTCGAATCCCTCTCTTTCCGTTTCCGTTGATGACTTTATTTATTTATATAACTTTAATTTATTTATATTATTTTTGATTTCTTTTTTTTTTTCAAATTTTGAAAATCTTAGTGAAACGTGTGAATAGATAAAATCCTAAGAAAATTTGAAAATTAACCAAGGAAACCTTTTGTATTTTATTCTTCACGTCCAGGATTACGCCCCGGATCATTAGATAGGAATCCAAAGATAAAGAGAGAAACAAAAAATATCACTACGGTATAAACGAAGAGTTTCAGAGTAAGCATTACACAATCTCCAAGATGATTTTTTAGAAAAAAAAAGAAAATAGATCTTCCATTTTTCTACCACATATCCTATTTTGATACCAAGAAATGAGGTTTTTTCTAGAAATGTATTGTCACAAATGCATTTGTTTTTCATTAAAAAATTGCGTTTATATCCAAATTTAGATATTGTGAGAGACCCTAATAGGGTTAGGGTCTTTGACTGGATGGCTGGAAGGCTCAAAAACGAGGAAATGGGGGTAAGCCTGATTTATGGCGACTATCCACGAATTTCAATGTATGAATCAGGGATTTATACTATAAAACTTATCTGATTTTATTTTATCAATTGTTAGAATTTTTTCTCGAGGAAATCATGCATTTTCTAGGATATTATTATTTAGGATCTTATCGAAAACTTACAGCAGCCTGCCAAACAAAAGCTAAGAGAAAAAAAAACAGAGGTATGACTGGCATAACATCTACGATTGGATTCAAAAAAGCATAGGCTTCAGGCAATTTGCCGAAGAAAAAACTACTCGAATAAAGGGGCGAATTAATACAAATACAGATCAAACTAACGATATTAAGCATAACAGACATTTTGTTCTTGGAGATAATTGCATTTTGGTTGCCTTTTTGATATAAGGAAAAAGAAAGTAAGGTAAGATAGACAAAAATCCTTCTTTTCTTTGAATCCATCCAACCAAAAATTCTCCAATTCTCAAAGGAGAATAGAAGAAATCATACTTTCATACAATATCTTAATTGAATTCTATGTAATGATCAATAAATTAAGTTGAATTCTGTATCTATATGTATCAAAATCCTAGTACCGGTCTATTCTATTATTCTATAGATATAGAAGATCTATATTCTATAGATAGATTCTATATCTAGATATATATTTAGATATTTATTTGGGCTGTAGTTGACAAACAACCAATAACAATATTATTGTTTCTTAGTGTCGATTAGCAATCGAAATGGGGCGTGGCCAAGTGGTAAGGCAACGGGTTTTGGTCCCGCTATTCGGAGGTTCGAATCCTTCCGTCCCAGCGCGGATCCACTTTTTATACTGCATTATTCCCATATAAACTATATCATAATATAAAAAAAAGTGGGGGGTGGATAGGCATAGGCTATATTAATTAGAAATTTAAGCATCTGTGTCTGCTTGAATTTCATTAACAAACGATCAAGTTCCATGTTCTATAGTATGGTATTTATACTATATCTATAACAAACAGTGACAATTGTTCAGTCTATCTGATAGATATGAGAAACCTTCCCTATTTTTTTTTCGATTTTGATTTTCGTAATCTTATTAAAAAAATCAAAATTCAAATCTTAACTTACATTATTTTTTCTACATCTCATTCTCATGAAAAAAAATGGATTTCTTTCTTTTTTTCTTTGATCTATTTCAAATTTTTATTTGAAATTAGTGATGAGTCAATTCAAAAAGAAAGACTGATCTTCCTATAAAGATCAAAGGCGATGCTTTTTGTCCAATTTTCTTCAAATCCAATCAAATTAAATAATGATGTTTAATTTAAATTAAATAGTGAATTTCACTTAGAAAAATTTTTAATGATTTGGAATCTTTGAAAAAGTAGAAAATCATTTAATTTATCCTATTAAGTCACTTGAAAATGTAGATTCAAAAACTTATTCATTTTTATTTATATTAATATATATCTATAATTATTATTAATATAAATTAATATTATTTTAATTTAATTATTTTATTTATATATTTCTATATATAGATTTCTTTTTTCTTTCTATTATCTATATATTCTATTAGTAATTAGTATGTTAAATATGTTCAAAATGTTGTCTTACTAAGATTTTTTCAGAAAAATCTTGTTTCATATATTCATATATAGAAGAAAAGGTATAGATTACGATGTCTATGGACAGCTGAACCGATGACTATTCATGATTCCATGATTGAATCAATTCCATACCGGTATACCGGTTCCAAATTAGAGGAATGTTATGGTAAAACTTCGTTTGAAACGATGTGGTAGAAAGCAACGTGCGACTTGAAGGATATGACCCATTGTGGATTTTTACATCCATCATTTTAAATTTGTCTAGGAATGAGGTGCTCTTGGCTCGACATTGTTTGTTCTGTTACACTTGAACCCTTCATTTTTTGTCGGGTTGTAATGTAAATAGTCCATGATGGAGCTCGAACAGAAAGTATTAATTCATTTCTCAGGGGCAAGGATCTAGGGTTAATGCCAATCAACTGGAACAACTTCGTAAATATATGGAAAATTGAAAGGATCCAATTCGAGCAAGTTTCCAATTCAAAAGCAAAACTTGTTGAAATTGATCCAAAATTTTCGATTCAACGTGTATCATGCTAGAATCAACCATCCATAGGATTCTTTGATAGAAAGAAATCAAAAAGGGTATGTTGCTACCACTTTGAAAGGATTAAGAAGCACCGAAGTAATGTCTAAACCCAATGATTAAAAATAAGAATAAAGGGTTTAAAAACAAGGAAACACCCTTTGTAATTGTTAATTCTCTCGATAGTCTCAATAACTGGATCCGACTAAAGAATCCAAATAGAATTTGAAATAGTTTAACCGGGATAAACGAAAGGGAGTAAAGACTACTCAATAAATGAAATTGACTAAAGATTTTCCTTTGAGCTATTTAAGAGTTATCCGATTTGAGTTATGAGTACGAACTGTTTCTTTTTCATTTTTCAAGAAGAAAAAGACTGAAATCATAGTCTAATTGATATTCATTTTATCTAATTGATATTCATTTTATAGGTCCATTTGTCATTTAATTTATTATTTATTAGAATTAGATACATAGGCAAAACTTCGAATTAAATCATTTTTTCTCGAGCCGTACGAGGAGAAAACTTCCTATACGGTTCCAGGGGGGGTATTGTTCATCTATATCTATCCCAATGAGCCGTCTATCGAA